TGAGGTAAGGCTTACTTATTAATTCCAGAACTACGAAAGTAAGAGGTCAGAAATCTTGGTATCCAAAGGTTCCTAAAGGACATTCCATTTTTGCTCCTAGGATTGAAGAAAAGATTATACGAAAGACTATCAAGACTTCCTAATTATCTTACACTACCTACACTAACGTAGGGTCTACTGACTCTGTCTGGAATTAGATTGGATAGACTGATGGGAAATCAATTTAGGAGTTGTGGAAAGGACTGAAGATACTTTGTATCCATACTTACGAGAGACTCCGAGTACTCAAACATTCAATCAGGATGGTTGGTCGGCTCTTATCTTATAGAATAACAGAGTCAAAGTAAAAAAAAAAAGATTTCTTTGGTCGTGTAAGGAGATTACAAAAAAAAATGTATGTAATAATGGTAGTGATGTCTCCCCATTCTTTCACAGAAAGAAAGACAGTAAGGCTTAGATCAAATAGGAAATGTAGGTATCCAATAGATAGTTATCTATCTTGATGGTATATTTTTTTTTTTATTTTTGCTTATGAAAGAAAGGTAACAAAACAAACAATAGGTCTTACTATTCCCACATGTTCCATTAGGAGCATTCCTTTGCAATTTGCAAGGAAAAGGTGTGTGTATCATATTTTTACTTAATACTTCCCAATTCTACCAGAAATCCTATAAAGAATCTGTTACGAGTGGATTCATTGAATTGGTTCATCAATAGCCTTAAGTCAGAATCCTATTTTTACTCTGCGCCATTGATTCTACTATGATTATTGATCAATAATGGAATAATTCCTTCATAGAAATAGGAGATATAATTCACATGGATATAGTAAGTCTCGCTTGGGCTGCTTTAATGGTAGTCTTTACATTTTCCCTTTCACTCGTAGTATGGGGAAGGAGTGGACTCTAGGTATATTAATAATTGATTGAGTAATCGATTGAGTAATCGATTGAGTAATCGATTGAGTAATCGAATTGTATCAATTGTTTAATTGATCGTTTTGCATTGATCGTTTTTCGAAGCTTTATTTTTAAAAAGCTTGTCTCTCTTTCAAAATTATACTGGAAAGACAATAATGAATAATAACCATTCGATCAAACAACGAATGATTACTATAGTTTAGTTGTATTTCAAAACTCAAATCTACGCATGATAGGAAATTTTTTCCAACCGAATTCCTCCTAAATATTCTGTTTGGATAAACCTGTTCTTACCAGAATTATGGATATTACAACGAGAAAAAACCAATCCCTAGTTTTTTCTTTATTTGTTTCTCTCTTTCTTTACTTTCACTGTTCTAAGAACAAATCGTTCTGCTATTAGATTACGACGATACTTACTTTCTACTGGAAGTGACTAGTGGTTGTCCAAAGAGGTTCTACACATAATAAAATTAGATCTTTCTTCCGCTGAGTGATCCACCACATATCATACATTTAACATTTTAGACTCCTAGAGATTTTTTTATGCTTTTTTGACTCATCTCATGTCATGTTTAAGCATGAAAAATGGTCCGAGTCCCCTTTACTAATCTACTTCCTTTCAAAATCTGAAGAAGTTACCATAGAACTTCGTAAATGATCTGTTAATGGCTCAATCAATGACTTCTTGGGATGGGAAATCAAAAAAATTCCTTGGTTTTGTTTTCTTTTGCTATAGTATATTCCTATACTATTCTTCCTCTATTGATTCTTTTGATGGATCCCGGAACCTATATATAAAATTATAAGAAACCTAGGAATTAGAAGAATTGGCCTTCGATTATTTTGGGTTGATCGAAATCGAGTGGATGTAGCGAAAAAAAGAAATAGAATTAGACTGCTATTTCGATGTACTAGTCTACTATTTAGATTAGATGTACATCTAATACATCATATACATACATATTGTAAATTGATCTATATAAACCCTCCATTTAGATAAAGTCTATATCTGTATACAATACAACTTTATATGATAATATCATTGTATACAATATTAGATAATATAAAATACTCTAAAGTGTGGTAGAAAGGACTATATATAGTCCTTTCTACCACACTTTATGATTCCAACCAGATCATTTCATTTAAGACTTGGAATTTTCTTTTAATCCCTTTCTTTCATTTCTTCAATCATTGAAAAAAGGATTGATAAGAACTAATAATTCAGATTCAAATTAATCATTTTGACTGACTGTTTTTACGTAGATAATAAGTAAAAAAGCAGTAGGAACTAGAATGAACAGTGCAGTAGCAATAAATGCGAGAATATTGACTTCCATAATTTCATTATTTATTTATTTTTTTCTTCGCAATAACTCGGGATGTAATCCCATAGAGATGAGAAATTTAACTCCTGTAAATTCATTGGGATGAATTGATCCTGATGATACTGAATAGGATCAATATTATGAATAACAATATCTGATCTATCAAATCGATTCATCGTCGAGAATTGAATAGTATAACATGGGAAGATCCTTTATCCATACTAATTACGAAATGGGATTTTTTATTGG